TAATTGTAGCCTCTCGGGAGAATCAATGACTGCATCTTTGATGCACTGCTAGTACATCCGAGAATTCTTAATTGGCTAGTTGTAAATAGCCCCGGGACTATGGAACAAAAGATTCTCTCGGACCTACAACGAGGTATTGACGGAGATTCTCAAATAGCGCAGAACAGAATGTGATACGACGCGATAGAAAAACGGTCAAAGCGAGCCTCCTCATTCTGAATTAAAGAATGAAGAAAATCTCCCCAAGTAGGATTCGAACCTACGACCAATCAGTTAACAGCCGACCGCTCTACCACTGAGCTACTGAGGAACACCCGGAGACTCGATCTCATAGAATTCAATTCCCGTTCTCAACCCATGACCAATATGAGCTCGAAGCTTCCTTCGTAACTCCCGCAACTTCTTCGTAATGGCTCCCTTCCATGCCTCATTTCATAGAGAACCTGAAAGTGGCTCTATTTCATTATATTCCATCCATATCCCAATTCCATTCATTTAACATCCCTTTGGTGTCATCGACATAAGAGATGTCGTTTCTAGTCTATCTCTTTCTATTTATATATGGAAAGTTAAAAAATCATCATATAATAATCCAGAAATTTCAATACAAAAGAAAAAGGAAGGTTTCTGATGATTTTTCAATCTTTTCTACTAGGTAATCTATTATCCTTATGCATGAAGATAATAAATTCGGTCGTTGTGGTCGGACTTTATTATGGATTTCTGACCACATTCTCCATAGGGCCCTCTTATCTCTTCCTTCTCCGAGCTCAGGTTATGGAAGAAGGAGAAGAAGGAACCGAGAAGAAGGTATCAGCAACAACTGGTTTTATTATGGGACAGCTCATGATGTTCATATCGATCTATTATACGCCTCTGCATCTAGCATTGGGTAGACCTCATACAATAACTGTCCTAGCTCTACCCTACCTTTTGTTTCATTTCTTCTGGAACAATCACAAAAACTTTTTTTTTTTTGGATCTACTAGCAGAAATTCAATGCGCAATCTCAGCATTCAATGTGTATTCCTGAATAATCTAATTTTTCAATTATTCAACCATTTCATTTTACCAAGTTCAATGTTAGCCAGATTAGTAAACATTTATATGTTTCGATGCAACAACAAGATATTATTTGTAACAAGTAGTTTTGTTGGTTGGTTAATTGGTCACATTTTATTCATGAAATGGGTTGGGTTGGTATTAGTTTGGATACAGCAAAATCATTCTATTAGATCTAATGTACTTATTCGATCTAATAAGTATCTGGTGTCAGAATTGAAAAATTCTATGGCTCGAATCTTTAGTATTCTCTTTTTTATTACCTGTGTATACTATTTAGGCAGAATGCCGTCACCCATTTTTACTAAGAAATTGAAAGAAAACTCAGAAAGGAAAGAAATTGAGGAAGAAATAGATGTAGAAATAGATGTAGAAATAGAAAAAACTTCCGAAACGAAGGAGACTAAACAGGAAGAAGAGGGATTCACCGAAGAAGATCCTCCTCCTTCCCTTTTTTCGGACGAAAAGGAGGATCCGGACAAAATGGATGAAACGGAAAAGATCCGAGTGAATGGAAAGGACAAAACAAAGGATGAATTCAACTTGCACTTAAAAGAAGCATGCTATAAAAACAGCCCAACTTATTATTCTGGCAATCAAGATATTTCGAAGTTAGAAATACTTAAAGAAGAAAAGAAAAACCTCTTCTGGTTTGAAAAACCCCTTCTTTCTCTGCTTTTCGACTATAAACGTTGGAATCGTCCAACGCGATATATAAAAAACAATCGATTTGAAAATGCGGTAAGAAAGGAAATGTCACAATATTTTTTTTATACATGTAAAAATGATGGAAAACAAAGAATTTCTTTTACATATCCACCCAGTTTATCCATTTTCTGGGAAATGATACAAAGAAAGATTTCTTTGTCTACAACAGAAAAATTCTTAAACGATGAACTATACAATTATTGGATTTATAACAATGAACAAAAAAAAAACAGCTTAAGCAATGAATTTGCTAATAGAATTGCAGTTCTAGACAAAGGACTTTTTTATATAGATGGACTCGATAAAAAAACTCGATTATGCAATGAGAAAACGAAAAAGGAATATTTGCCAAAAATAAAAGATCCTTTCTTAAATGGATCCTATCGTGGAATAATAAAAAAAGGCTTTTCACCCTCTATTATAAATGAAACTGCAGTCAAAAATAGGATAGATGTCATTTTTATAAATAAGATTCATAGTATTCTTAGTAATGATTATAATTACCACGAATTTGAACAGAAAAAAGATGCATTTAATAAAAAATCAATATCAAAAGAAATTAGGCATTTCATGCAGTTAATGAGTCAATTTTATGGGGAATCAACATTCAATCTGAAAGGAATTTCTTTACTTCCAGAAGATCAAGAAAAATTTTGTCATTTTTTAGTTGATGCAATCATAGGACTAAAAATAAATAAGAAATTAATAAAAAAATCAATTGGAATAAAAGATACGAGGAGATGCGACCTCCTCCTATATACTTGATACTTTCGGCGAAAAAAAAACTTGTAATACCAAACCCATTTGGAATTCCATCAATTATTCGTCTATCAATAATAGACACCAGGTCGGCCAAACCTCTTATCCCCTTAAGAAAAAATTTTGTATAAAAAGCATCGATATAACCACGGTTAGAAGACCAATTATATATAATATTTTTTATTTTATCCCAAAAAATTTTTTTAGGACCTCTTTTATCAAATGAATTTATTAAGTTAAAATTTTTTAACGATGAATAAATGGGTTTATAAAAAAAAAAGGCTATAAATATTCCCCAATAAGCTATACTAACAGAAAAAATTGCATTTATTGCAAATTCATACAAATCAACAGATTTTTTTGAAGTTGAATGTAAAAAATTTACGGGTGGAATTAACCATTTAGTTAATATATCCAATTCTATTCCTTCTTTATTTAATGGAATTCCTATAAATCCAATGAAGAAAGTAAACAGAATCAATATAATCAGAGGAAATAACATAGTATTGTCCGATTCTGAAGGATATGCAGAAATTTTCTTTTTATCAGAATCAGTAATAGTAATAAAATAACGCATCATTTTCAAAGAATTTTCCGGATTTTTATAAGGTTTTTTCATAAAAACCGCAGAACTTTCTCGATTATTTTTATTCATTCTTAATAAGGTCAATAAAGATAAAATTTTATCTTTTTTTTTTAATCTTTCTTTACCCCATAGAGATATTAAATAAAGGGAACTACTTTTTTTTCCACTGTAATTTTTACAATAAAGGTTTAAATGTCCATCAAACGTAAGCAAATAGATTCGAAACATATAAAATGCGGTTAATCCGGCTGTGAAATAAGCTATTATTGCGAAAATTGGTGAATACAACCAACTATCATTAAGAATTTCATCTTTGGACCAAAAACAAGCAAAAGGCGGAATACCACAAAGAGAAAGGGTACCTATTAAAAAAGCATTCTTTGTAATTGGAACATGTTTTGTTAATCCCCCCATAAGAACTATATTCTGACTTTTTTCTGGAGAATATCCAACAAGCGTTTCCATTGAATGAATAATAGATCCGGATCCTAAAAACAATAATGCTTTTGAATAAGCATGAGTAATCAAATGAAATAAAGCAGCTCGATAAGAACCCATACCTAGAGCTAACATCATATAACCCAACTGAGACATTGTAGAATAAGCTAAACTTCTCTTAATGTCTTTTTGAGCAAGAGCTAAGGTAGCCCCTAAAAAAACGGTTATTATACCTATAAAAGTTATTACATACATTATATAAGGTATAACTATGAAAAGAGGAAAAAGTCGAGCGACTAGAAAAATCCCCGCTGCGACCATGGTCGCAGCATGTATGAGAGCTGAAATAGGAGTAGGCCCCTCCATAGCATCGGGTAACCACACATGAAGGGGAAATTGGGAGGATTTTGCAACTGCACCAAAAAATAAGAAGAAAGTGCAAAAAATAGAAAACAAAGGATTGACCTCATTATTTTTAATTAAGTTATTAAATATTTCAAACAAATCAGGAAAATCCAAACTGCCTGTTACCCAATAAAGACCTAAAATTCCCAATAATAAACCAAAATCCCCTACACGATTAGTCACAAACGCTTTTTGACAAGCATTTGCGGCAATAGGTCTTGTAAACCAAAAAGCTATTAATAGATACGAAGACATTCCAACTAATTCCCAAAAAATATAAATTTGTATCAAATTTGAACTAGTAACTAATCCTAACATGGACGTATTAAAAAAACTCATATAAGCAAAAAATCTTAAATATCCTTGGTCATGACACATATAATTATCGCTATAAATAAGAACCAAAATAGCAACCGTAGTGATTAAGACTGACATAATAGAAGTTAGTGGATCGAGCAAGTAGCCAAATTCGAACGAAAAATTGTTATTAATAGTCCAAGACCATACATATTGATAATAGGAATTACTATTTAATTGGTGAATCGACAACACGCTCGAAAAAAACATAACTATTGTTAACAAAAAAATACTAGAAAAAGCCCATATACGCCGAAGCTTTTTAGTTGCTGTCGGAAAAAGTAGAAGCCCGACTCCTATTAACAAAGGAATTGGAAGTGGAATGAAGGATATGATACATGCATATTGGTATATATGTTCCATAATATAAAATTTTTATTTCGGGTTGCATCTTTTAGTATTCATCAGTTCTTGCCTTTAATAGAAATTTAAGTTATATAGATTAAGTTGAGAGGACGATAAAAAAATGATACTTTCTTTTACATTTAAATCCTTTTTAATGCATATATAGATTACAGGATAAAAAAAACCTTTAATCATAAGATTTACTTAACTAAAGCTTTAATAAAATTAAAAATGCTACAAACGACTTAGTTTCTTCTATAATCTAAAATTTGTTCAGAATTATCAACTTGTTTTACTCAAAAAATTTTTTCCATCCTAAATCCTAAAGTATATATATATATATATACTTTATTATATATGTATATGTTTTCAAAAAACTAAAGTCAAGTTTTGCAATTAAGATTAAATAAGCATTAGGTTTTTAAATTTATCGGCGTGGTTTAGTATGTACATATAAATTTAAATACAACACAACAAAAATAAAATAGAGTTATAGAATATAAGATGAAATTTTAAAGTAATTAAGATTACTAAATTAATACAAATTCATGAAAAAAATTTCATCTTCATTAAAGAGTTTGTTTCTACAAATAGAATAATTTATTTTTTATTATATTTAGTTTAATTTTGTAAAAAAAAAAAATTTAAGAGATTATCATCTAGAATATAAATACATAGATAATAAATAAGAAAAAAAGATTTGTTTGAATAATAGATGTCTTTCACATCCAACTATAACAATCAAGAATAAATTCAATTTAAAATGGCAGTTCCAAAAAAGCGTACTTCTATTTCCAAAAAGTGTATTCGTAAAAATATTTGGAAAAAAAAAGGGTATTGGGCAGCGTTAAAAGCTTTTTCGTTAGCAAAATCCCTTTATACCGGAAACTCTAAAAGTTTTTTTGTACGAAAAATAAGTACTCAAAACTTGGAATAATCAGAATAGATCTGAAAAAAAAAAAATAAAGAGCCTAAATAATAGAACAAATTAGCATAAGAAATTTTTAATAAATTTAATTTTGACTTTCACAAAAAAGGGCTTAAAAAAAATTTTTGAATCATCCTCGTTTTTTTAGTCTATTTTTTTTTTAAGATGGGGATTTTTTCCCCATCAACCTTTTTCTTTTGTCACAACAAAAGTCTAACAATTTTTTAGTTTTAAACCATAGCAAAAGAAAAAAAAAATAGGTAAACCTTAACTTTAGGAATTGCTTTATATGGGTTGTTTTTCAATCAATCTATAAAGGCTCTTTTTTTTTTAAGATAAAGATTATATGCGAAGTTCTTTTTTCAGCAGCAAATTTTTAAATTTTGACATATTAAGTTCAATATTAAATAGGTTTGTTGCAATAAAAAATAACCTATATACTAAAAAAAAATCTATCTATTGTTTAATTCATTTTTTTGGATTTGGATATCAAAATACCAAAAAAACCCTTGGTGCCGTAATGAAATTATGATCCAAAAAATTTGATTTTTTTTTATTCATATTCAAAGGATCTATGTATTTGTTATTTACTAATTTTGAAATCAGATAAAAAAAGAATTTATAATTACCCCCCCCAAAAAAATATTTTATACTGTATTGAATTAATCTCGACGATTAAATAACAAAATGTTATTATGATTTCAAATAAGCCGCTATGGTGAAATTGGTAGACACGCTGCTCTTAGGAAGCAGTGCGATAGCATCTCGGTTCGAGTCCGAGTGGCGGCATAGCATCTTAATAAAGTATCAATAAGGTTAATAAGGGTTCTATCTAAAAAAAATGAAAGGAATTTTCGTTCGGGTTTTCATTTGATAATTTATAATATATATAATTGAGGGATTTCTTTATATATAATTATAATTTTATATGATATTTTCGACTTTAGAACATATTTTGACTCATATTTCTTTTTCAACGGTTTCCATTGTAATTATACTCCATTTGATAACTTTATTAGTCAATGAAAAAGTACGACTCTATAATTCATTAGAAAAAGGCATGCTAGTTACTTTTTTATCTATAATGGGATTATTAGTTACTCGTTGGGTTTATTGTAAACATTTCCCATTAAGTGATCTATATGAATCATTAATCTTTCTTTCCTGGAGTTTTTACATTATTAAAAATCTTCCATATTTAAAAAAACAAAAAAGGTATTTAAGTGCAATAACTGCACCAAGTGCTATTTTTACGCAAGGGTTTGCTACTTCAGGCCTTTTAACGGAAATGCATCAATCTTCACTATTAGTACCGGCTCTTCAATCCCATTGGTTAATGATGCACGTAAGTATGATGGTCCTGGGTTATGCAGCTCTTTTATGCGGATCATTATTATCAGTAGCACTTTTAAGCATTCTATTTCAAAAAAATATAATAACGTTTTTGGAAAAAAAAAAACTTTTTTTTAAGCAATTCTTTTTTTTCAGTGAGATTCAACACATGAACGAAAAAGGCATTATTTTAGAAAGCGTTTCGCCTTTTTCGGTTAAAAATTATTACAGGTTTCTATTGATAGAACAACTAGATCATTGGAGTTATCGTATTATTTGTTTAGGATTTATCTTTTTAACCGTAGGTATTCTTTCAGGAGCAGTATGGGCCAATGAAGCGTGGGGATCATATTGGAATTGGGATCCAAAGGAAACTTGGGCTTTTATTACTTGGATTGTATTTGCAATTTACTTACATATTAGAACAAATATAAATTTTCAGGATGCAAATTCTGCAATTGTAGCTTTTATAGGCTTTCTTATAATTTGGATATGCTATTTTGGAGTCAATCTCTTAGGAATAGGGCTACATAGTTATGGTTCATTCATTAATTAAATTGAAGTAAAGAGAGGACCCTACGAATACAAACATAGGACAAGGCGGTTCTTATAAACTTATAAACAGGTGAGAACCATTTAAATGGTTCTCACAAACGCCAAAAAAACCCGATTAGAATTCCAATTCAGTCGTTCTTCTTACAAATATAAAGAAAAAGAAGACTACTTTTTTCATTTCATTAAATGAGATGAAATTTATCTATAAAAAAATTTTGATAGAATAGTTTCCACCTTCTCAGCAGATAATGAAAGAACCAAATCTGGATAAACGCCAACACCTATTACTGGTATAAAGATAGAAATCGAAACAAAAAATTCTCGTGGCCCCGCATCCAAAAAAGCAGAGTTTTTAATATTAAATAACTTATATCCATAAAACATTTGACGTAACATAGATAATGAATAAATAGGAGTTAATATTATTCCAATTGCCATTCCAAAAGTAATTAGTATTTTTGTCGTTAAAACTAAATTTTGGTTAGTAATTATTCCGAAAAAGATTATTAATTCCGCAACGAAACCACTCATGCCTGGTAACGCAAGGGATGCCATTGAAAAGCTACTGAATAGTGTAAAAATTTTTGGCATTGGAATAGCTATTCCGCCCATTTCGTCAAGATAAACAAGACGTATTCTATCGTAACTAGTGCCCGCTAAGAAAAAAAGTGCAGCACCAATAAATCCATGAGAGATTATTTGTAAAAAAGCTCCATTAAGTCCCATTTCAGTTATAGAACTAATTCCTATAATTATAAAACCCATGTGCGATACAGAAGAATAGGCTATTCTTTTTTTTAAATTACGTTGTACAAGAGATGTTAAAGCTGCATAGATTATTTGCATTGTGCCGATTATTATCAACCAAGGAGAAAAAATCGAATGAGCATGAGGCAATAATTCCATATTGATCCGAACCAACCCATATGCTCCCATTTTTAATAAGATTCCCGCTAGAAGCATACAAGTACTATAATGGGCTTCCCCATGGGTATCTGGTAACCATGTATGTAACGGTATAATTGGTAATTTAACAGCAAAAGCAATAAAAAATCCAATATAGAATATTATTTCTAATGCTAGGGGATACGATTGATTAACTAACATTTCCAAATTTAAGGTAGGTTCAGTAGAACCGTATAAACCAATACCCAGAACTCCCATTAATAGAAAAATGGAACCCCCCCCCGTATACAAAATAAATTTAGTAGCGGAGTAAAGACGTTTCTTTCCGCCCCACATGGATAAAAGTAGATAAACAGGAATTAATTCTAATTCCCACATTATGAAAAAAAGTAAAAGGTCTCGGGACGAAAATGATCCTATTTGACCACTGTACATTGCTAACATTAGAAAGTGGAATAATCGGGAATCTCGAGTAACTGGAAAAGCTGCTAAAGTAGCTAAAGTAGTGATGAATCCCGTCAGTAAAACGAGTCCTATCGAAAGTCCATCTATTCCCAATCTCCAGTGGAAATCAAAAAAGTTTATCCATTTATAATCTTCTGTCAGTTGGATTAACGGGTTGTCTGGTTGGAAATGATAACAAAAAACATAAGTTGTTAGAAGTAGCTCTATAGCAGCTATGGTAATAGTATACCAACGAATTTTTTTATTTCCTCTATGAGGAAGAACGAAAATTAAAGAACCTGCAAATATGGGTAAAACTACAATTGTTGTTAACCAAGGAAAAGAATTCGTGGTAAAGACAAGATACACTTGGGCAAAAAAACCCGTACCGGAAAAGAAAATTCTTTTCCGGTACGGGTTTTTGTCAGTAAAAAAAATCCAAATTGAAAAAATGGATTCAAATGAAATGTTCTGGAACGTCTCAATAAGCTAGACCCATGCTCCGAGTTGTTTCATTCCATAAATAAACTCGAACGCTTAAAAAATCTGTTGGACAGGCAGATTCACATCTCTTACAACCAACACAATCCTCCGTTCTTGGAGCAGAAGCTATTTGTTTAGCCTTACACCCGTCCCAAGGTATCATTTCTAATACATCCGTGGGGCAAGCTCGAACACATTGAGTACACCCTATACATGTATCATAAATCTTTACTGAATGTGACATAGGATCTTTAATTTTTTTTTTCATTTATTTTCGATCTAGTTCTACTAAAGTAAATGAAGTACATATTAAAATACCAGACGAATCAATGATTTACCAGAATTTTTTGAATCAATCTACTTCTGGTTTGGATTGGTGACTTACTACAAAACAAATAGAAAAGAGGTCCAAAATACTTTGACTTCTTACAGTATGTTATTATGTTATACTTTAAAGTGCGATATCGAGTAATCTAAATTGAACTTATAATTACAATTATAATATTATATTGATATAATCAGAAAAAAAAATTTTTTATAATATAGAAAAAAACACTATTTATTCAATAAATTGGTTTGATTGATACGGGTTGATTTTCTGTTACGATAAATTGACGAAACAATAGCAAGGCCAATAGCTGCTTCAGCGGCTGCAATAGCTATAACAAAAATTGAGAAAATATTTCCTTTTAATTGGCGGCTATCAAAAAAATCAGAAAATGTTACAAAATTTAGATTAACTGCATTCAATATAAGTTCAAGACACATAAGAGCCCGAACCAAATTCCGGCTCGTGACTAATCCATAGATTCCGATAGAAAATAAAAAAGCACTCAAAACAAGTACATGTTCGAGCATCATTGACCAACTCCTTATGAATATAAATTTCAATATAAACAACAATTAAATCCATTTGATTGACTAGAATACCTTAAGTTCAAAAAAGAAAATAAAAAATATATTGGTAATTGGTAATAAGAAATCGAACTCAAAGTTTCTAAACCAATCTGAATACGAGAAACTTTTTTTATTGCTAGTTTTTAAAATGAATTATTGACGTGCCACAGCAATTGCGCCTATTAACGCAACTAAAAGAATTATAGAAATGAGTTCAAAAGGAAGAAAAAATTTTGTTGATAAATTAATTCCTATTTGTTGACTCGTAGTTATAAAATCTTGTTCAAGAATCTGGTTTGATTTTGTAGTCCAAATAATACCATACCATGACGTATTTAGAATAGTAAAAATTAATGAAACAAAAAGACTTGTACAAATCAACGAAGTAACGTTATCCCCAACAGTCCACAGACGCAAATTTGTGTCATATTCTGGCCCATTCATGAACATTACAGCAAAAATTATTAAAATATTTATAGCTCCTACATAAATAAGGAGTTGTGCCGAAGCTACAAAATGCGAATTGGCTAGAATATAGAATAAAGATATACAAACAAGAACCAATCCCAACGAAAAGGCAGAAAAAATTGGATTGTGAAATAATACTACTCCTAGACCTCCTAATATAAGACCTATTCCCAGAAAGACTAAAAGAAAATCATGTATTGGTCCAGGTAAATCCATTATATATAAAATTAAGAGAAAAAAAAAAAAGAAGGTTTCATGATCTTATTGAATTGAACAGGAAAAAGGATTCATGCATTTCTAATTGTTAAATCCTAATGTGTACTGCTTTAAAAAATACGGGTAAAATTTTTAGACCCATTGCAGTTTTTTTTTGTAAATAATAAAGTTTTTTTAAAAAATATTTTCAATACCCATTTTTTTCACCAATCGATAGAATAACCAATAGTTCACATTTTTTTTAACCAAGAAAAAAATAAATTTTTTGAGTTTAAATTCCCTACAATTTAAAAATAAAATTTTGTTTAAAAATTAAAGGAACTTTTTGAATTTAGTCATTTAGTAATTAGAAAGTTTTTTTTAATCACAGGATTTTTCTGTTGTTTGAGGTGTATTCAAAATTATTCGAATTGTGTAATCATCAGTTATTGATATGGGTAAACGACCCAAAGCAATTTGATTATAATTTAATTCATGACGATCATAAGTAGAGAGCTCATATTCTTCAGTCATTGATAAACAATTTGTTGGACAATACTCAACACAATTACCACAAAATATACAGATTCCGAAATCTATGCTATAATTAAGCAATTGTTTTTTTCGAATATCCGTTTCCAATTTCCAATCAACAACAGGCAAATCTATAGGACATACACGAACACATACTTCACAAGCAATACATTTATCAAACTCAAAGTGTATTCGACCACGAAACCGTTCTGAGGCGATCAATTTTTCATAAGGATATTGAATAGTTACAGGTAAACGATTGGCATGAGATAGGGTAATCATAAAACCTTGACCAATGTACCTTGCCGCGCGTACTGTTTGTTGACCATAATTGATCAACCCGGTTATCATAGGGAACATATACTAAAAAAAAAAAATTGTTTCTTTCTCTTGTTTGCGATAAATTTTAATTTTAGTGAGTATCAAATACATATATATATATTTTTTTTTTATAATGAAAGAAGTTGGGAAGAAGTTGTTAATAATAGATTACCTAAAGAAATAGGTAAAAGAAATTTCCAACCAAGATTTAATAATTGGTCCATTCTCAGTCTAGGTAAAGTCCATCTTGTTGCGATAGGAATGAATAAGAACAAAAAAGTTTTCACTAATGTAATTAAAATACCCAATGCTGTTCCAAAGACTCCTTCCTTTTTTATTTCAAAAAACTCAGGAATGTATATGTCTGGAATTGAAAAATCCCAACCACCCAAGTAAAGAACTGTTACAAATAATGACGAGATTAGTAGATTTAGATAGGAAGCGACGTAAAATAAACCAAATTTAATACCTGAATATTCGGTTTGATAACCTGCTACTAATTCTTCTTCTGCTTCTGGTAAATCAAAAGGTAATCTCTCGCATTCTGCTAGAGAAGAAATTAGAAAAACAAAAAATCCTATAGGTTGCCTCCACAAATTCCACCCCCAAATACCAAATTTTGACTGCGCCTCAACTATATCAATTGTACTTGAACTGTTAGATAATCATAGTCGATGATCAGATCACTCTTGTCATCGCTATTACAGAACCGTACATGAGATTTTCACCTCATACGGCTCCTCGAGGGCCGTCAATAAATCTAAGAATAGATTCGGTATTCTTTACTGATATACTTGTAGGATAAATAAAGTCAAAATAAACCGAAAGATCTTGAATTAAACCAATGAAATTCTGTCTGCAATACTATAAAAGTGCTTCGGAATTTATCTCATCCTTTGACTGACTCCATTTTTTTTGAGTAATAACTTAATTAATCCTTGAATAAAATACTCATTAAATAAACTAGATAAATTGAATCTTATTTTTTTTAGACTTAAACACTCATTCATGACTTATACCATGACAAAAATTTCTATTAATAGGTATAGTGAAAAAAAGCTTTTTTGTAAATTAATTTTTTTTAGTACATCTTTTTTCTATTTAGGCTTAAAAAAAAAAGTGAAAGGATTCTTTCGTTCCTGATAGTTATTCAATTAATGGGTGGATAGGAGCATATTCTGGATCGGAATTTCTGGGAGTACTACTTGAAAATTTCTACCAATTTTAAGCCTCAAATTAGTATTTCTTTTATGTAAACTTAGGATAACCTAAAAAATCTCTATAACAAACCCTTTGTGTACTTTAGTGTTCCTAATCATCCACTTTTTTTTCAACCCGCTTCAAGTTATAATTACTAAAAAAAAAATCTTGGGGATAAGCAGTCTTGACTGCTTATGTTTATTTTCGTTTAACTCTTGTACATAGGAAATGAGTTTTTTTTACTGCGAATTTTTAAACTGTTTTTTTTCACTCATCTAACTATCAGATTTAATTTATCAACGCTCTTGGTGAAAAAAAAAATGAAGATATCTTTTTAAGAACTTATCTTATAAAACCTAAAATTGAAGACGTAGGCCTTAACGAATCACACGTAGAGATATTGATAAGACACATAGAGTTAATGGTATTTCATAACTAATTGATTGGGCAGCAGCCCGTAGACCACCTAAAAAGGAATATTTATTATTTGATCCATATCCTGACATAAGAAGCCCAATTGGAGCAATACTTGAAAAAGCGATCCATAAAAAAACACCAATACTAAGGTCGGCTAGAACAAAGTTATAACCAAAAGGAATTACTGAATAACTTAGTAGAATTGATATGACAACTATAGAGGGTCCGATACTAAATAAACGTATATCCCCTCTAGATGGAAGAAGGTTTTCTTTAAAAAGTAATTTTGTTCCGTCTGCTAAAGCTTGTAGAATTCCCAAAGGACCCGCATATTCCGGTCCAATACGTTGTTGTATACCTGCGGATATTTCTCTTTCTAACCATACGATTACTAGTACGCCTATTGTGATTCCCAATATAAGAATAAAAATAGGTAAAAGTATCCATATAGTCCCAAAAATCTCTTTTAAAGATTCCAATCTGTAAAAAGAATTTATATTTTGTATTTTTGTTATATCAATTATCATTTCAACGATCAACTTCTCCCATAATGATATCTATGCTACCTAATATCGTCATAATATCGGCCAATTTCATTTTTTTAACTAACTGAGGAAGAATTTGCAAATTGATAAAACCGGGTGGGCGAATTTTCCACCTCCAAGGAAAAACACTCTGATTTCCTATCAAAAATATCCCTAACTCTCCTTTTGGGGCTTCGACTCTCACATAAAGTTCTTGTTTCGACAATTCAAAAGTAGGAGACGGCTTTTTACTAATGAATCGATAGTCAAAATCATTCCATTCAGGATTTTTTATCCTATCAAAGCGTCGAATTTCTAAATTTTCATAGGGCCCCCCCGGAATTCCTTCTAGAGCTTGTTGAATAATTTTAATGGATTCTGCCATTTCACCTATTCGTACTAAATAACGAGCTAAAGAATCCCCTTCCTTTTGCCACTGGACTTCCCAATCAAATTCGTCATAACACTCATAATGATCAACTTTACGAAGATCCCATAGTATTCCGGAAGAGCGTAGCATTGGTCCTGATAAGCCCCAGTTTTTTGCTTCTTCTTCGCTAATAACACCTATCCCCTCAACACGTTCTAAAAAAATAGGATTTCGCGTAATCAGTTGCTGGTATTCAGTAAGTCCTGTTAAAAAATAATCACAAAAATCTAAACATTTATCTATCCACCCATAAGGTAGATCGGCAGCTACTCCTCCAATACGAAAAAAATTATGCATCATTCTCATACCGGTGGCCGCTTCAAATAAATCATATATTAATTCTCTTTCTCTAAAAATATAAAAAAAGGGGGTCTGCGCACCAATATCTGCCATAAAAGGGCCGAGCCATAACAAATGAGAAGCTATACGACTTAACTCCAACATAATAACTCTGATATAGCTAGCCCTTTTAGGTACTTGAATATTTCCCAACAGCTCGGGTCCATTTATAGTTATTGCTTCTGTGAACATAGTAGCTAAATAATCCCAACGTGTTACATAAGGCAGATACTGTATAATTGTTCGGTTTTCTGCAATTTTCTCCATCCCCCTGTGTAAATACCCCAATATGGGTTCACAGTCAATAACGTCTTCGCCATCTAAAGTAACAATAAGTCGGAGAACGCCATGCATTGATGGGTGTTGAGGGCCCATATTGACTATCATGAGATCTTTTCTTGTAATTGGTACAGTCATAAGTTTTACCCCGATTCATTCTTTCATGAATTAAATTTTCCATGAATTGCCGAAAAAAAGTTCATCAAAATTCAAGATCGAATAAATCAAATAATTCAAAAAAACTCTTAAAATTAACGGGTTTTTCGCTCTCGAATGTTTAATTGATTGATTAATTCTTTATAACGTATTCTATTTTTTTTTGATAAATAACCCAGTAGTCGTTGACGTTTTCCTAGAATTTGTCGTAGACCTCTCTGAGATGAATAATCTTTTTTATGCAATTTCAAATGTGAAGTGAGTATTCGTATCTTATTAGTAAAACAGAAAACTTGAAATTCAACAGATCCCTTGTTTTCTTCTTTTTTTTCATGCGAAATCAATGAATTTTTGTTCATAAATTATTAACCTTCCCTATTTTTATATTTCCCAAATATGAAATTTTCTCGATCAGGAATAATAATTCCAGCCCATTTAGCCTCGTATACACATTTCCTTTTTTTTTCTGGCAATTCTTTTTTAGATCTAAATTGATATGATATGTTATAAATTTAGTATCATATATTCAGAATTGAAGCCCAAGACGCATGGGCATGTATTTATCTAGCAGATAATGGATAGGGAATATATAAGATAAATGTATCATAAATACATTTTTAATCGTGGATACATATGTATTCTTAATATACTAAAACGACTACCGTTATTAGTATTAAACCAATAACGATTTATACCGGCTAAATCTTCTAGTTGATAATTAGGCCAAAGAAAGACGTTTAATTTTTGATTGTTTTCATCACAAAATTGACTACAGTTTTTTTTAGGATTCCCGTTGTAAGATACTGTATTCCTATACGTACCATTATTATTACTTGAATTCAAACAAATTAGAATTCTCAATTCTTTACGGCGCCTGGACGAAAAAATCTTTGCAGGAACAAGTAAATCAAAATAGCTTTTATCTCTAGTTTTCATGACTGTTTGATATCTGGTAATCCATTCATCCGGAGTCCTCTTATCAATATTGTCGATGTTTTGATTATTTTGGTGTTTATTCTTATGAATGAATGAAATAACTATGGTTTGATACCGAATAAATTCTCCATCGCCCTTTACAGACAGACGCATAGGTTCAAAAAAAAGTATCCCCCCTTTTATCAATTGGGTAAAAGTTAAATCTTTCTGAATCGGCATTATATTCAGTCTTATTTCTCTTCTTTCAACCGAGGATATTGTAATTTCCCCTGGATTTTTTAATCTAAGGAGGAGACTGTAAACTTTGATATTAGTGATCAATTTTTGATTCAAAGAATTGTCCCATTTCAATTGAAAAAACAAAAACCTTTTAAAGAATAAATGGAGTTCGGTTTCTGGACTACTCTTGTCTTGTTTTTTTTTTCTGCTTTTTTTTATATATGATTCTATATAATTTTCTTGAATATCTTTTTGGTGATTTGAGCTGAGAGACTCATAATTTTTTTGAATATCAGAAACGCGATCTCTTTGACTTATGAGCTCTTTTTCGTCTTGATTCCTATTCTCTAATTCAAGATATTTTTTTTCATTTGATATTATAGATGTTGTAAAAGGATTCCCTTTACTAATATTGATCCAAGTCTCAATGTCGATTTTGTTTTTAAGAAAAAAATGGATAATTTTCCAATCACAAAATTTTCTATCTGTATTTGTCTCTATATCCAGAAATTTTATTCCTAAACGATTGGTGATAGGAATACTCCACCACATATAAATAAATTTGTCTTTAACTATATTGTAATTATAAATATAAGAGAATTCTTGCTTTTTATTTACTTGTAACGGTTCTCCATAACTATACGAATCCTTCTTATCTTCATAAAAAATAAAATTATAGGAAAAAGTATTATATCTATAGGTTTTTTTAAAATTTTTTTTTTGATCCAGCAAAAAAAATAAACGTTTTTCAGAATTTTTTGTATTTTTGTAATTAAGTAAGTATAATTCGTTTTTTTTATATGAATACCTTTTTATTTTTTGGTAGTTTTTATTTTCAATCTCAAAAAATTTAGTGACTTGATTGCGCCAATTTTTAGGTCCGAATTGAAACCAGTTTATCTGGGATAAATCATATTGATAATTATTTTTAAAAATTAACCAGTTTTTCCATGGATTCAGTCCAGAATTTTGACGTTTTTTAATCTTTAACTTAGAAGGAATTCTTCTTTGTGTTCCGCGATATTGAAGGACAGAACTTAATTTAAACTTATATAAGTTAATAAATTCGGCTTCTAATAATTTGAAAAATATATAGGCTTGTGACAAAAAAGATAAATCTGAAAGAAATTTAGAATTCTTATGAATATGACTAATAACAAAAAAAAGTGGTTTTATAAATTGAAAAAAATTTTTTTTTTCAACCCTTTCTTGTTTTTTATTATTATTGTCAACGGGTTTTTCACTAAAATGCTTTGTTGATTCAAGCAAAAGTTTTATATTAATTCGAGAAATATTAATAATATATATAAATATATCTACGAATATTCTTTCCCTAAAAAAATTTTGTAATTCTTTTGATTTACGAATTAATCGAGTATTTCTTCTTTTTAATATCTGACCCAAATTTTGGGATGATTCTAAGTTTTGAGTACCATAAGATATTCTTTTATGCTTAATTATAAATTTTATAGTTTGAAATCCATTTTTTTTTTCTTTTTCTATTTGATTTTTTATTGTCCTTGTTCTATTAGCTAGATTTTGCGTTTTTTGTTCTATCACTGAATCTGAATAGTTTATCCAATTAATTAATTGGGTTTGAATGGATGATTCATGAACCATATGATTTTTGATTGTCAAATCTTTTTCTTTTTTTATTTTACGAGATTCTTCTCCCAATCCAAATACAAAAGGTTGGTTTACCATTGAAAAATTTTTTTTTATCTTTTTTAAAAAAAGAAGGCTTTTAATAATTGGAACCTTTAGAAAAAATTCTATTTTTTCTTTGATAACGACATTTTTTAAAACTTGGAAAAGTTTCCTTGTAAATTTTTTAAATCTTTTTTTGAGTTCTTTATAAATAGGTTTAAAAAAAGAAGGTCCTTTTCGGGAGGGACCAAAAGGAAATTCAGTTTCCAGTCCCCAAACTGTTAAAAAACAAAAGCTATCCTTTTGATTTTGTTTTTTCATTTGCTCTTGAAAAAAAGGTCTTAGTTTTGATCTGTGCCAAGGTTTTATATAAAAAGGAAATAGTATCTTTATTTGAATACCTTCTTTTAACCAATTTTTTGGAAATTCTGTTTCTGATAACTGAGCACCATTATAGGTACATTTAACATGTATTTCTTTATTCCACTCTTTGAAATCCTCAGACCACTCGGGAAGTTGGAATAAAACTATACGACCCATATTTTTTGCTATTATGAAAAAAGGTAATAAAAAATATTTTCTAAAAGTGGAATGAGTTACTAATAGCAAACCTCTTATTACTTGACCAAACCTAATGGTATCCCAAGTTTCAGCTATTTTTATTTGTATTTGTTCTTTAACTATTTTTCTGCGTGTTTTTTCTTTTCTTTTTTCTTCGTCTCTTTTGTATTCTTTTTTTTTCTCTTCTGTATAATCTGAAATTTGAAATTCTCTTGTTTTTCCTATATAATTTCTAAAAATTTTTTTAATTAATTTTGAAATGTTAATAGAAGAAAAAGAAGATTTATCTATTCTGTCTAAAAATAGTGGTGAATGGCTATTTGCTTGAAAAAAATCAAAAAAAACTATTTTACGTCTTTGAACACGCATGGAACCTTTTATTATATTTCGACGAAAATCTGATTGTTGTGAATAACGTATCAAAGCTACTTCTTTATTAAATTTTTTTGGTTCAATTTGATTAATCTTGAGATTATCCTCGTTATTATAAAAAAGAATTACACGTTTACTTTTCCTCGAGCGAATTTGATGATCTCTTGGTACGTCATCTTCCTTTATTCTTTCTTGCTGTTCTAAATCATCAATTAAATTGTATGACCAGCGTGGAACTTTTTTACTAATATCTTTTATTCCAATTGATTTTTTTATTAATTTCTTATTTATTTTTAGTCCTATGATTGCATCAACTAAAAAATGACAAAATTTTTCTTGATCTTCTGGAAGTAAAGAAATTCCTTTCAGATTGAATGTTGATTCCCCATAAAATTGACTCATTAACTGCATGAAATGCCTAATTTCTTTTGATATTGATTTTTTATTAAATGCATCTTTTTTCTGTTCAAATTCGTGGTAATTATAATCATTACTAAGAATACTATGAATCTTATTTATAAAAATGACATCTATCCTATTTTTGACTGCAGTTTCATTTATAATAGAGGGTGAAAAGCCTTTTTTTATTATTCCACGATAGGATCCATTTAAGAAAGGATCTTTTATTTTTGGCAAATATTCCTTTTTCGTTTTCTCATTGCATAATCGAGTTTTTTTATCGAGTCCATCTATATAAAAAAGTCCTTTGTCTAGAACTGCAATTCTATTAGCAAATTCATTGCTTAAGCTGTTTTTTTTTTGTTCATTGTTATAAATCCAATAATTGTATAGTTCATCGTTTAAGAATTTTTCTGTTGTAGACAAAGAAATCTTTCTTTGTATCATTTCCCAGAAAATGGATAAACTGGGTGGATATGTAAAAGAAATTCTTTGTTTTCCATCATTTTTACATGTATAAAAAAAATATTGTGACATTTCCTTTCTTACCGCATTTTCAAATCGATTGTTTTTTATATATCGCGTTGGACGATTCCAACGTTTATAGTCGAAAAGCAGAGAAAGAAGGGGTTTTTCAAACCAGAAGAGGTTTTTCTTTTCTTCTTTAAGTATTTCTAACTTCGAAATATCTTGATTGCCAGAATAATAAGTTGGGCTGTTTTTATAGCATGCTTCTTTTAAGTGCAAGTTGAATTCATCCTTTGTTTTGTCCTTTCCATTCACTCGGATCTTTTCCGT